TTATACCAATGAATATAAACAGAAAAATATAAGCAAAAATTTTATAAATAGAGTAAAAAACCTAGATAAACAAATAGCTCAAACTCCCACTAAAGAATCTGTTGTTCTGAATGTACTCGAAAAAAGAACTCGGTTGTGTAATGATAAGACTAAAAAAGAATATTTACCAAAAATATATGATCCTTTCTTAAATGGACCCTATCGCGGACGAATAAAAAAATTGTTTTCACTATCAATTAAAAATGAAATTTCTAGAAAAAATTATATGGAAAAGTTTTTAATAAATAAGATTCATAGTATCCTTCTTATTATTAATCGCCTGGAGTTTGAACAAAAACTAAATTCATTTGATAGAAAAACATGTGTAAAGCAAATGGATTATTTATTGAACTTAATCAATGAATTTGCTGTAAAATCAACATCAAGTTTAAATTTTAAAAGACCGTTTTTAGTTCCTGAACACGAACAAGTAAGAATTGATTCAGAAGATAGAATAAAAATTTTCAAATTTTTATTTGATGCAGATACAACTCTTCAAAATGAGAAAACGATAAAAAAAAAATCTATTGCACTAGAAGAAATCCATAAAAAAGTCCCTCGATGGTCATACAAATTAATTAACGATTTGGAACAACAGGAGGGAGAAAACCCGGAAAGTGGAGTAGAAAATCATCAGATTCGCTCAAGAAAAGCAAAACGTGTAGTTATTTTTACTGATAACCAACAGAATACTGATACTTATAGTAATACCCAAGAAACTAATAATACTGATCAACCAGACGAAGTAGCTTTGATACGTTATTCACAACAATCGGATTTTCGTCGAGACTTAATCAAAGGCTCTGTGCGTACTCAAAGACGTAAAATAGTTATTTGGAAATTCTTTGAGGCAGATGTGCATTCCCCCCTCTTTTTGGACCGAATAGATAAATCCCGCATTTTTTCTTTTGATATTTCCGAACGTATAAACCTAATTTTGAGAAATGGTATGTGGACAAACACAGAACTCAAAATTTCGGATTCTAAAGAGAAAACTACAGAAGAAAGTCAAAAAAAAAGAGAAGAGTATAAAAAAGAGGAAGCCAAAAGAAAGGAGAAAGTCCGTATAGAAATAGCGGAAGCCTGGGATAGTATTTTACTTGCTCAAGTAATAAGAGGTTTTTTGTTAGTAACCCAATCGATTCTTAGAAAATATATTATATTGCCTTCATTGATAATAATTAAAAACACCGCCCGTATGCTATTGTTTCAATTTCCCGAGTGGTCCGAGGATTTTAAAGATTGGAATCGAGAAATGTATGTTAAATGCACCTATAATGGCGTTCAATTATCAGAAAAAGAATTTCCAAAAAACTGGTTAACAGACGGTATTCAGATTAAGATCCTATTTCCTTTTCGTCTGAAACCTTGGCATAGATCTAACCCACGAGCCCCTTATAACGATCCAATGAAAAATAAAGATTCAAAAAATGATTCTTGTTTTTTAACAATTTTTGGAATGGAAGCGGAATTCCCTTTTGATTCTCCCAGAAAACAACGTTCATTTTTTGAACCCATTTTTAAAGAACTTAAAAGAAAAATTAGAAAATTGAAAAATAAATGCTTTCTAATTCTAAGAATTTTTAAAGAAAAAACAAAATTGTTTCTAAATGTTTCAAAAGAAATAAAAAAATGGGTCATTAAAAGGATTCTGGTTTTAAAAGAAATAAAAAAAGAACTTTCAAAAATAAATCCAATTCTATTATTATTATTTGGATTGAGAAAAAAAAAAGTATATGAATTGAGTAAAACTAAAAAAGATTTGATAATAAGTAATCTGATGATTCATGAATCGTCCGTTGAAACTATACCACCGTCCTTTGAAACTATACCTCAGAATTGGACAAATTTTTCGTTGACAGAAAAAAAAATGCAAGATCTAACGGATAGAACAAACACGATCATAAATCAAATAGAAAAAATTACAAACGAAAAAAAGCGAGGATTTCTAATTCCGGATCGAAATATTCATTTTAACAAAAACAAAATAAGTGATGATGATAAAAGGTTGAAATCACAAAAAAATATTTGGCAGATAGTAAAAAGAAAAAATGCTCGACTAATACGCAAATCACATTTTTTTATAAAATTTTTCAGTGAAAGGATATACACAAATATCTTTCTGTGGATCATTCATAGTCCTAGGATCAATACACAATCATTTCTTGAATCAATAAAAAAAATTATTAATAAATACATTACCAATAATGAAACAAATCAAGAAAAAATGGATAAAACAAATCAAAGTTTAATTCACTTTATTTCGACTATAAAAAAGGCAATATATAATACGAATATTAGTAATAAGAATTCAAATACTTTTTGTGATTTATCCTACTTTTCACAAGCCTACGTATTTTACAAACTTTCACAAACCCAATTTATTAATTTCGATTTTTCTAAGTTAAAATCTGTCTTTCAGTATAATGGAGCTGCTCCATTTATTAAGAATGAAATAAAGGGTTATTTTGTTGAAACACAAGAACTTTTTCTTTCTCAATTAAGACATAAGAATGGTCAGAATTCTGGAATAAATCAATGGACAAATTGGTTAAGGAATCATTATCAATATGATATATCTCATATTAGGTGGTCTAGACTAGTACCACAAAAATGGCGAAATAGATTCAATCACCACTGGATGAATCAAAATAAGGATTTAGGCAATTCATCTAAAAAAATGAAATTTAGTCACTACGAAAAACGAAAATTTTTTGAAATGGCTTCATTACTGAATGAAAAAGAGAATTTTAAAAAACAATATAGATATGATCGGTTAGCATATAAATCTATTAATTCTGAAGATACGAAGTACTCTTCAATTTATGAATTCCCATTACACGTAAAAAATAACCAAGAAGTTTTTTTGAATTCCAACACAAATAAACGAAAATCTTTTTATATGATAGAAGGTATTCCTATTATTCTTATCAATAATGATCGAGTACAAGATGATATCAGAGATATGGAGAAAAATCTGGATAGAAAATATTTTGATTGGAGAATTATCCATTTTTGTCTTAGAAACAAAATAGATATCGAAGCTTGGATCAATATTGATACTGACCCAAGCAGTAATAAAAAATCTACTAAGGCTAAATTTAATAATTATCAAACAATTGATAAAATAAAAAAGCAAAATTTTTTTTATCTCACGATTCATCAAGATCAAGAAATAAATTTATCCAATCAAAAAAGTTTTTTGGATTGGATGGGAATGAATGAAGAAATATTAAATCGCCCCGTATCAAATCTTGAACGTTGGTTCTTCCCAGAATTTTTGATATTTTATAATTTGTATAAAAATAAACCGTGGGTTATACCAAAAAAACCACTTCTTTTAGATTCTAATATAAATAAAAATGCTACTGATATTGAAAACAAAAGCATTGCTGGAAATAAAAAAAAAGATACTTTTATATCAATACCCTCCAATGAAAAAAAATCTCTTGAATTAAAAAAACGAAATAAAGAGCAAAAAGAATCCGTGGACCAAGCAAACCTTGAATCTACTCTTTCAAACCAAGAAAAAGATGTTGAAGAAGATTATACGAATTCGGACATGAAAAAACATAATAAAAAGCAATACAAGAACAATACAAAAGCGGAGTTTGATTTTTTACTAAAAAGGTATTTTCATTTTCAATTGCGATGGGATGATATTTTAAATAAAAAAATAATAAATAACATCAAAGTATATTGTCTCCTGCTTAGACTGATAAATCCACGAGAAATAACCATATCCTCTATTCAAAGGGGAGAAATGAGTCTTGATATTCTGATGATTCAGAAAAATTTAATTCTTACGGAATTCATCAAAAGAGGAATTTTGATTATTGAACCAATTCGTATATCTATAAAAAATGATGGGCAATTTATTATGTATCAAACCATTGGTATTTCATTGGTTCATCAAAGTAAACACAAAATTAATCAAAAATACCGAGAAAAAACCGATGTTGATAAGAATTCTGATGAAATCATTACCAAATATAAAAAGATGACTGAAAATAGAGATAAAAACCATTATGATTTGTTTGTTCCTGAAAATCTTTTATCACCGAGACTTCGGAGAGAATTTAGAATTCTAATTTGTTTCAATTCTAGGAATAGAAATGATATGCATAAAAATTCAGCATTGGGGAATGGGAATAAGGTAAACCATCAGGTTTTTGATAAAAGCAAAGGATATAAAAAAAAACTTATTAAATTAAAGTTATTTCTGTGGCCCAATTATCGATTAGAAGATTTAGCTTGTATGAATCGGTATTGGTTTGATAGCAATAACGGCAGTCGTTTCGGTATAGTAAGGATACATATGTATCCGCGATTGAAAATTCATTAATAGTAAATTTTTGCTATCTTTCACATATCGCAGCGAGTCTATGACGACAAAAAAGTGCACACATTCATTGTCTTACATTCCATTCTGATACATGATACTAATTCAATGACATATCAATTCGATCTAGAAAAGAACTGAATCAATAAAAAAAAGAACTGAATCAATAAAATCTTCTGATTTTAGAACTACATTTTTATTTTTTTTGAATACGGAAACCAATAAGCCTTTTGTATACCTTTTCAAATCGAATTTTGAAATGAAAATCGGATTGATTTAATCAAATTCGAAATTAAAGCGAAATTAAGATTATTGTTTATACCAAACTAAAACAAGTGACATTATTATTACTGATCAATAAAGATATCTATCAATCAAAATATCTTAAATTAAAAAAAGACGGGGTTTCATTTTATGGTAAAAAATTCATTCATCTCAGTTATTTCACAAGAAGAAAAAAAAGAAAACAGGGGTTCTGTTGAATTTCAAATATTTAGTTTCACCAATAGGATACGAAGACTTACTTCACATTTACAATTACACAAAAAAGACTATTTATCTCAGAGGGGTCTGCGTAAAATTTTGGGAAAACGCCAACGATTGCTATCTTATTTGTCAAAGAAAAATAGAATAGGTTATAAAGAATTAATTAATCGGTTGGATATTCGGGAATTAAAAACTCGTTAATTTGAAGAAGCATTTTGAATTATTTGATTTATTAGATCTTGAATTTGAATGAACTTTTTTTTTTCGTTTTCAGCAATTCATGAAAGAATGAATTAAGGAAAAACCTATGAATATACCAGCTACAAGAAAAGATCTCATGGTAGTCAACATGGGTCCCCACCACCCATCAATGCATGGTGTTCTTCGACTTATCATTACTCTAGATGGTGAAGATGTTATTGACTGTGAACCAATATTGGGTTATTTACACCGGGGGATGGAAAAAATTGCGGAAAACCGAACAATTATACAATATTTGCCTTATGTAACACGTTGGGATTATTTAGCTACTATGTTCACAGAAGCAATAACGGTAAATGGACCGGAACAGCTGGGAAATATTCAAGTACCTAAAAGAGCCAGCTATATCAGAATAATTATGTTGGAGTTGAGTCGTATAGCTTCTCATCTGTTATGGCTTGGCCCTTTTATGGCGGATATTGGTGCACAGACTCCCTTTTTCTATATTTTCAGAGAAAGAGAATTAGTATATGATCTATTCGAAGCTGCCACCGGTATGAGAATGATGCATAATTATTTTAGGATCGGAGGGGTAGCGGCTGATCTTCCTCATGGCTGGATAGATAAATGTTTGGATTTCTGCGATTATTTTTTAATAAGGGTTGCTGAATATCAACAACTTATTACACGCAATCCTATTTTTTTAGAACGAGTCGAGGGGGTAGGCATTATTGGTCGAGAGGAAGTAATAAATTGGGGTTTATCAGGACCAATGCTGCGAGCGTCCGGAATACAATGGGATCTTCGTAAAGTTGATCAGTATGAGTGTTATGACGAATTTGATTGGGAAGTACAGTGGCAAAAAGAAGGGGATTCATTGGCTCGTTATCTAGTACGAATTGGTGAAATGATAGAATCCATAAAAATTATTCAACAGGCTCTTGAAGGAATTCCGGGGGGACCATATGAGAATTTAGAAATCCGATACTTTGATAGAGAAAGGAATCCAGAATGGAATGATTTTGAATATCGCTTTATTAGTAAAAAACCTTCTCCTACATTTGAATTGCCGAAACAAGAACTTTATGTACGAGTCGAAGCTCCAAAAGGAGAATTAGGGATTTTTCTGATAGGGGATCGGAGTGGTTTTCCTTGGAGATGGAAAATCCGACCGCCGGGTTTTATTAATTTGCAAATTCTTCCTCAGTTAGTTAAAAGAATGAAATTGGCTGATATTATGACAATACTAGGTAGTATAGATATCATTATGGGAGAAGTTGATCGTTGAAATGATAATGGATACACTAGAAGTACAAGATATCGATTCTTTTTCTAGACTGGAATTTTTAAAGGGAGTCTATGGAATTATATGGTTACTTATTCCTATTTTGACTCTTGTATTGGGAATTACACTAGGCGTACTGGTAATTGTATGGTTAGAAAGAGAAATATCCGCGGGAATACAACAACGTATTGGACCTGAATACGCCGGCCCTTTGGGAGTTCTTCAAGCTCTAGCAGATGGGACAAAACTTCTTTTCAAAGAGAATCTTTTTCCATCTAGAGGGGATACTCGTTTATTCAGTATCGGTCCATCCATAGCAGTTATATCCATTTTAGTAAGCTTTTTAGTAGTTCCATTTGGTTATCACCTTGTTTTAGCAGATCTCAATATTGGGGTTTTTCTATGGATTGCCATTTCAAGTATTGCTCCCATTGGACTTCTTATGTCAGGATACGGGTCAAATAATAAATATTCCTTTTTAGGTGGTCTACGAGCTGCTGCTCAATCAATTAGTTATGAAATACCATTAACCTTATGTGTGTTATCAATATCTCTACGTGCGATTCGTTGATATATAAATCTAAAACTTTCTGGACTCTTCCTTTCTAGGAAAGCGGTGGGATGAGTTGAGTAGAGTTAGATATCTTCATTTTTTTTATTCCTTATTCGGATTGAAGAATTAAATCAAATAGTTATATGAGTGAAAGAAAACAGCTTATATATATTATATAATTTAGAATATATATATATAAATTCGCAGTAAAAATATTGAGTCTCATTTTCCATGTATAAGAGTTAAAGAGTTAAGCGGAAATAAACATAATAAATTGTTTACCCCAAGATTGGTTGATTAGTCCATCCTGACTTGAAGCGGGCTCAAAAGACCCACCGTATTGAGTTTTCACTATCATTTGTATGTATTAACTTAACATACATGTATTATCATAGCGGGGGGTTGAACAAAAACGAGTGGATGGTTAGAAACACCAAGATATATAACGGATTTGTAATGTAAATGGAAATTATGTAAATTATCCAAAAGGACATTTTTACATAATATACAAACAACGAATACTAATTGGGGCTTAAAATTGGTAGAAATTATTAGGCAGTACTCCCCAAGGCACGATTCCAATCCAGAGTATGCTCCTATCCACTGATTAAATACATAACTATTGGGAACGAAAAAATCCTTTATTTTGTAAGTCCTCTTTTTTTAAGAAATAGAAAGAAGAATAGAAACGAAAAAAAAAAGAGAGAAAGAAACCCAATCCCAATAAAAAAATATCTTTTTTATCTTCTTCCATATTCATATATATATAGAATATGTATCATAATTCATGAATTAATATGGAACTCTTTTTCGTAAGTAAAAACGACGGGTTAGTTATATTTCTATAAGAAGTATTTTATTGAAGAATTAAGTTATTACTCAACAACGAAGAATTGAAATTATTAAAGAAGGAGTGAGATCAATTCAAAAGTACTTTGTTTTATTATTAATTTATTTAATAAAAAAATAATAATTATATAAAACTAATAATTATAACAGACAGAATTCTATGGGTCTAATTTTGGGCCGTCCAATAAAGTTTGTCCACCCTACAAACATATCAAGATAAAATATACTTACCCGGTCCTTAGATTTATTTATGGCCTTCAAGGAGCCGTATGAGGTGAAAATCTCATGTACGGTTCTGTAATAGCGATGGTAATAGTGATGATATCACCGACTATGATTATCTAACAGTTCAAGTACAATTGATATAGTTGAGGCGCAATCAAAATATGGTTTTGGGGGGTGGAATTTGTGGCGTCAACCTATAGGGTTTATCATTTTTCTCATCTCTTCCCTAGCAGAATGTGAGAGATTACCTTTTGATTTACCAGAAGCAGAAGAAGAATTAGTAGCAGGTTATCAAACCGAATACTCGGGTATAAAATTTGGTTTGTTTTATGTTGCTTCTTATCTAAACCTATTAGTTTCTTCATTATTTGTAACAGTTCTTTACTTGGGAGGTTGGAATATCTTTATTCCAGACATATATGTTTCTGAGTTTTTTGAAATAAATAAACTGGGTGGAGTCTTTGGAGCTACGATTGGTATCTTTATTACATTAACTAAAACTTATTTGTTCTTATTCATTCCTATCACAACAAGATGGACTTTGCCGAGGCTAAGAATGGACCAACTATTAAATCTTGGATGGAAATTTCTTTTACCGATCTCTCTCGGTAATCTATTATTAACAACTTCTTCCCAACTATTTTCGCTGTAAAGGAATATTCTATATTCATAACTTGTCTCAAACAAGAGAAATAAACAAACATAAAATTATTCATATATATAGATTCACGATATGTTTTCTATGGTAACTGGATTCATGAATTATGGTCAACAAACAGTACGGGCTGCAAGGTACATTGGTCAAAGTTTCATAATTACTTTATCTCACGCAAATCGTTTACCCGTAACTATTCAATATCCTTATGAAAAATTAATCGCCGCGGAGCGCTTCCGTGGTCGAATTCATTTTGAATTTGATAAATGTATTGCTTGTGAAGTATGTGTTCGTGTATGTCCTATAGATCTACCCGTTGTTGATTGGAAATTGGAAACAGATATTCGAAAGAAACGATTACTTAATTACAGTATTGATTTCGGAATCTGTATATTTTGTGGTAATTGTGTTGAGTATTGTCCAACAAATTGTTTATCAATGACTGAAGAATATGAACTTTCTACTTATGATCGTCACGAATTAAATTATAATCAAATTGCTTTAGGTCGTTTACCAATGTCAGTAATTGACGATTATACAATTCGAACAATTTTTAATTCGACTCAAATAAAAAATAAGTAACCCTCTTGATTCCCGAATAATTTTCAATTCCTTTAAAAATACTAAGGTTCGGTTTTGATCTAAATCTAATTTAAAGAAATGAAATTCGGGGTTCTTTCATTTTGTTTGGTCAATAACTACAAATTCCACCTATTGATTGGTTGATAAGAATCGAGTCTTAATTTTGATTGAAAATTTATTAATTAATATATCTGTATATATTTTGATATATTTCGAAATACAAAATTTCGGATTAGAACTATTCCTTCAGATTCAGATAAAGAATAAAAAATTAGCCCAATAATTGTACCTACATTTAGTCACATCTCTTAGGATTTAATTAGGAATTTCTCAAAAATTATAAAAAAAACTCTGGTCGGGTCTCAATAAAGTCATGAAAAACATTTAGATTTATTTATCTCTTATTTTACATATAATGGATTTGCCTGGACCAATACATGACTTTCTTTTAATCTTTCTGGGATCGAGTCTTATACTGGGAAGTATAGGTGTGGTATTATTTACCAACCCCATTTATTCTGCTTTTTCATTGGGACTGGTTCTTGTTTGTATATCCTTATTCTATATTCTTTTAAATTCCTATTTTGTAGCTGCTGCACAACTTCTTATTTACGTGGGAGCTATAAATGTTTTAATTGTATTTGCTGTGATGTTTATGAATGGTTCAGAATATTACAAAGATTTTAATCTTTGGACTGTGGGGGCTGGGATTACTTTGCCTGTTTGTACAAGTATTTTTGTTTTACTAATGATTACTATTACGGATACGTCATGGTACGGGATTATTTGGACTACAAGATCAAACCAGATTATAGAGCAAGATTTGATAAGTAATAGTCAACAAATTGGAATTCATTTATCAACAGATTTTTTTCTTCCATTTGAATTCATTTCGATAATTCTTTTAGTCGCTTTAATAGGCGCAATTGCCGTAGCGCGCCAGTAATAAATCTCTAGAATTAGCAACAGTAATCAAAATGAAACTCTGTTCTGTGTTATTACATTTTTTTATCTTCAATTTTTAAATTGGTTATGTCTAAAAGTCAAAATAAAAATTATTTTATGTAATCTATTACTAATACAATATATTCCTTTGTTCCGCACTGTATATTCTAGTCAATTGAATCTGTTGAATTGTTGTTCAGTTCATATTGAAATGACTCAAAATTGATCAGGAGTTAGTCAATGATGCTCGAGCATGTACTTGTTTTGAGTGCCTACTTATTTTCTATCGGTATCTATGGTTTGATTACTAGCCGAAATATGGTTAGAGCCCTTATGTGTCTTGAACTTATCTTAAATGCGGTTAATATTAATTTCGTAACATTTTCTGATTTTTTTGATAGCCGGCAATTAAAAGGAAATATTTTCTCAATTTTTGTTATAGCTATTGCCGCCGCTGAAGCAGCTATTGGACTGGCTATTGTTTCGTCAATTTATCGTAACAGAAAATCAACTCGTATCAATCAATCGAATTTGTTAAATTAAGTAGTAGTATTAATCATAAAAATTACAATATTTATAAATTCTAATTAACATGATCATACATTAAATTTAATTCATATTTTCGAAAATATAAGAAATCAAAGTATCTTGGCTCTATCGCACGAGTCGATCCAGAAGTAAATTGATTCAAAATTTCTGGTAAATTATTGATTCATCTGGTGTCTAAATATATGATTCATTTACAAGTTTACTAGATCGAAAATTTCTGACGTTTAAAAATTTATAGATCCAATGTCACACTCAGTAAAGATTTATGATACATGTATAGGGTGTACTCAATGTGTGCGAGCTTGCCCAACCGATGTATTAGAAATGATACCTTGGGACGGATGTAAAGCTAAGCAAATCGCTTCTGCTCCAAGAACAGAGGACTGTGTCGGTTGTAAGAGATGTGAATCCGCCTGTCCAACGGATTTCTTGAGTGTTCGCGTTTATTTATGGCATGAAACAACTCGCAGTATGGGTCTAGCTTATTAATACGTTCCAGAAAACCCTACTCGAATACATTTGATTTTTTTACCTTTACCGACAAAAACCCGCGCTCAAAATATATTTATTTCGAGCACGGGTTTTTATGGTCCAAGTTTATTTTGTTTTTACTATGAATAATTTTCCTTGGTTAACGCTAGTTGTAGTTTTGCCAATATCCGCGGGTTCCTTAATTTTCTTTCTTCCTCATAGAGGAAATAAGGTAATACGGTGGTATACTTTATGTATATGCATAACGGAACTCCTTCTAACAACCTATGCATTCGGTTATCGTTTCCAATTGGATGATCCGTTAATGCAACTAACGGAGAATTATAAATGGATCAATTTGTTTGATTTTTACTGGAGATTGGGAATAGATGGAATTTCGATAGGACCCATTTTACTGACAGGATTTATTACAACTTTAGCTACTTTAGCGGCTTGGCCCGTTACTCGAGATTCCCGACTATTCCATTTTCTAATGTTAGCAATGTATAGCGGTCAAATAGGACCATTTTCTTCTCAAGACCTTTTACTTTTTTTCATCATGTGGGAGTTAGAATTAATTCCCGTTTATCTACTTCTATCCATGTGGGGGGGAAAGAAACGTTTGTATTCAGCTACAAAATTTATTTTGTACACTGCCGGAGGTTCTGTTTTTTTATTAATAGGAGTTCTGGGTATTGGTTTATACGGCTCCAATGAACCGACATTAAATTTGGAAACATTAGCTAATCAATCATATCCTGTAGCACTGGAAATAATATTCTATATTGGATTTCTTATTGCTTTTGCTGTCAAATCACCGATCATACCCCTACACACATGGTTACCAGACACCCATGGAGAGGCACATTATAGTACTTGTATGCTTTTAGCCGGAATCTTATTAAAAATGGGAGCCTATGGGTTGGTTCGAATCAATATGGAATTATTACCCCACGCCCATTCTATATTTTCTCCCTGGTTGATGATAGTCGGCACAATTCAAATTATCTATGCAGCTTTAACATCTCCTGGCCAGCGTAATTTAAAAAAAAGAATAGCCTATTCTTCTGTATCTCATATGGGTTTCATAATTATAGGAATTGGTTCTATAAGCGATACAGGGCTCAATGGGGCCATTTTACAAATAATTTCTCACGGGTTTATTGGCGCTGCGCTTTTTTTCTTGGCCGGAACAAGTTATGATAGAATACGACTTGTTTATCTCGACGAAATGGGCGGAATGGCTATCTCAATTCCAAAAATATTCACGACTTTCAGTATCTTATCAATGGCTTCGCTTGCATTACCGGGCATGAGCGGTTTTGTTGCCGAATTGATAGTTTTTTTTGGCATACTTACTAGCCAAAAATATCTTTTAATGACAAAAATATTAATTACTTTTGTAATGGCAATTGGAATGATATTAACTCCTATTTATTCATTATCTATGTTACGCCAGATGTTCTATGGATACAAGCTTTTTAATGCCCCAAATTCTTATTTTTTTGATTCTGGACCGCGAGAGTTATTTATTTCGATTTCTATCCTTTTACCCGTAATAGGTATTGGTATTTATCCCGATTTCGTTTTCTCATTATCAGTTGACAAGGTCGAAGCTATTGTATCAAATTTTTTTTATAGATAGTTTTTATCAATAAATCAAAATTAGAAATCTAAAAATCCGATGCTTTTAAAAATTGTTCATTGTACAAAAAAAGTCTTTTCTGATTTCTGCTTTTAAGTTAAAAAAAAAGTTGGAATTCTATTATAACCATATAACCAGATATTTTTGACATTTTCGAGAACCATTTGAATCAAGTAATGGAATATGGAATGATTCAAATGGTTCTTGATGGTTTATATAAGAGTTTCATATATATACGTATGCTGCCCTAGGCTTCTGGTTGTTAAGTACTTTGAATTCAATTAGATGGTAGTGTAAATGAACCATAACTATGCAACCCTATTCCTAATAGATTAACCCCAAAATAGCATATCCAAATTATAAGAAAGCCCACTGAGGCCACAATTGCAGAATTTACAGTTTCATAATTTTTATTTGTTCGAATATGTAAATAAATCGCAAATACGGTCCAAGTAATAAATGCCCAAGTCTCTTTTGGATCCCAATTCCAATAGGATCCCCACGCTTCATTAGCCCATACTGCTCCCGAAAGAATACCTATGGTTAAAAGTATAAATCCTAAACTAATAATACGATAACTCCATCGATCCAATTGTTGAATTAATTGATATCTGTAATAATTCTGAGAAAAAATCAAAGAAGTGCTTTGTAACACATTGTTTCTTTCATTCACGTATTGAATTTCACCAAAGGAAAACGATTTAATTAATAAATTATTGCTTTTACTAAAAATCCTTATGAATTTTCGAAATGTAATGACTAGAAGAGCTAGTGATAATAATGATCCACACAAAAGAGCTGCATAGCCCAACACCATCATACTTACGTGCATCATTAACCAATGCGATTGGAGAGCCGGTACTAATATTGCGGATTGATGCATTTCATTTAAAAGACCTGAAGTAGTGAAACCCTGGGTAAAAATAACACTTGGCGCCGTTATTGCGCTTAAATGGGTTTGCTGTTTTTTAAAATACGGAATCATATGAATAATGGAAAAACCCCATGATAGAAAAATTAATGATTCATATAAATCGCTTAATGGTAAATGCCCAAAATAAATCCAACGAGTAACTAATAATCCTGTTATGCCGAAAAAAGTAGCGACCATCCCCTTTTCTGATGAATCATATAGTCCTACGATTTCATCAACAAATAAAGTTATCAAATGAATTGTAATTACAATTGAAATGATCGAAAAGGATATATGAGTTAATATATGCTCTAGAGTTGAAAATATCATAAAATTTATTAAAAGGGGGCCTCAATTATAGGAATTGAAATAGCGAATTGAATTCATTATAGGGCTTACTCTTTTAGAAAAAGCCATGCCGCCACTCGGACTCGAACCGAGATGCTCTAGCACTGCTTCCTAAGAGCAGCGTGTCTACCGATTTCACCATAGCGGCTTATTCGAAATCATAATAACCTATTTTTATTCAATTGTCGAGATTGAGCGGATTAATTCAATATTTTTTTAGGAAACATTAAAAAAAATTGATGACTAAAAATTTGTTTCAAAACCAGGCATTTAAGCTAAACCTTTTCGTTAATAAATTATTCTTATAATCTTATCTTTTGTTTATTATTTATTTTAGAGTATTCTTTTTTTTAACTTAAGTAACAACGGGGTTTTTCGTTTCATAGTTTATTACTTTATGGTCTCCTGAAAATAAGACGGAACATTTGTAATGTAACTAGATAATTTTGACTTCGATCCGTGGATCGAACTAAAAAATAAATTGATTATCGGGTCAAGTCGATGGGGAAGGTGAGAATCCCCATCTTGAAAATGACAAAACATACCAAAAAAAAGGTGAAACCCTGTACTTGCGTTTATTCCTTTTTCAAACAAAAGAATACCTTATTATATTGTTATTGATCAGGTTAAAACATTAGAGAATGTAAATAATTTCTTTTTTTTAATTAAATTAAATAAAAATGAAATAGTAATTTAGATTATTATCTATTATTAGATTAGTATTATTTATATATTAGATTAGTATTATTTATAGTCTTGATAACTTTTAAATTTTAGAAAAAAAACCTTAGAAATACATTCTAACAAAAATTAGACCAATTCACATTATTCAGTCTATTTGTTTGATTATTTATTTGTCACACAAAAAAAACTTTTTGAGTTACGGGTAGAAAGCGATTTCGCTAACGAAAAAGCTTTCAATGCTGCCCAATACCCTTTCCTTTTCCAAATATTTTTACGAATACGTTTTTTTGAACTCGAGGTGCGCTTTTTTGGAACTGCCATTTTAAAATTATAATAGGTTCATCGGTTGGATGTGAAAGACATCTATAAGCATTAGTTAATGATTGGGAATAACCAGTTAATGATTGGGAATAACCGAACCAAACTGCAATAAATAGGTTTTTTATGGAAAATAGGTTTTATGAGTCAAGTTATGGGTCCTCTGATTCTACCTTTTTGCTGTCATTATTTATCCTTGCTCTATAGGTATAACTAAATTATTGTAATACGTAATAATTAGATCGAAATTGCAATTTTTCGTTTTTATCTTCATTAACAATATTAATAATAAACTAATAATAAATTAAAGTACATATTTATTTTTCACTCGTAACTTCTTCATATCATTTGACTAACCCTAATTCTTCATCTTCATTTGAAATATTTGAAGTAGTTTGGAAAGATTACGAAAAATTAAGGCTGTAAACTTCTATTTAAGTTTTATTTTATATATCTTATATCTTAATTTTGTTATTAATCGACCATTTCAAAAGAAAAGAAATAAGAACTGGTGAATCAGAAACAATTAATTAAGATAATTTTTTTATTTATTTTTATATGGAATATACATATCAATATTCATGGATCATACCGTTCATTCCACTTCCAGTTCCTATGTTAATAGGAGCAGGGCTTTTACTTTTTCCAACGGCAACTAAAAATCTTCGCCGTCTGTGGGCTTTTCCGAGTGTTTTATTATTAAGTATAGTTTTGCTTTTTTCAGCCCATTTCTTTATTCAGCAACTAAATAACAATTCTGTCTATCAATATGTATGGTCTTGGACCATCAATAATGATTTTTCTTTAGAGTTCGGTTCCTTGGTTGATCCACTTACTTCTATTATGTCAATATTAATCACTAGTGTTGGGGTTATGGTTCTTATTTATAGTGACAATTATATGTCTCATGATCGGGGGTATGTGAGATTTTTTGCTTATATGAGTTTTTTCAATACTTCAATGTTGGGATTAGTTACTAGTTCGAATTTAATACAAATTTATATTTTTTGGGAATTGGTTGGAATGTGTTCTTATCTATTAATAGGTTTTTGGTTCACTCGACCCAGTGCGGCAAATGCTTGTCAAAAAGCGTTTGTAACTAATCGTGTCGGGGATTTTGGGTTATTATTAGGAATTTTAGGTTTTTATTGGATAACAGGTAGTTTTGAATTTCGGGATTTGTTTGAAATATTCAATAATTTGGTTTATAATAATGAAGTTAATACTTTATTTGTTACTTTCTGTGCCTTCCTATTATTTGCCGGCGCAGTTGCTAAATCTGCTCAATTTCCCCTTCATGTCTGGTTACCCGATGCCATGGAGGGGCCTACCCCTATTTCGGCTCTTATACATGCTGCTACCATGGTAGCAGCAGGGGTTTTTCTTGTAGCTAGGCTTCTTCCTCTTTTCATAGTTATACCTTACATATTAAATATAATATCTTTGATAGGTATAATCACATTATTTTTAGGAGCTACTTTAGCTCTTGCTCAAAAAGATATTAAGAGAGGTTTAGCTTATTCTACAATGTCTCAATTGGGTTATATGATGTTAGCTTTAGGTATGGGTTCTTATCGAGCTGCTTTATTTCATTTGATTACTCATGCTTATTCGAAAGCACTGTTGTTTTTAGGATCTGGATCTATTATTCATTCGATGGAAGCTGTTGTTGGATATTCTCCAGATAAAAGTCAGAATATGGTTCTTATGGGTGGTTTAAGAAAACATGTACCAATTACGAAAATGTCTTTTTTATTAGGTACACTTTCTCTTTGTGGTATTCCACCTCTGGCTTGTTTTTGGTCCAAAGATGAAATTCTTAATGATAGTTGGTTGTATTCACCCATTTTTGCAATAATAGCTTATTCTACGGCAGGATTAACTGCTTTTTATATGTTTAGAATCTATTTACTTACTTTTGAGGGACATTTAAATGTTTATTTTCAAAATTACAGTGGCAAAAAAAACAGCTCATTCTATTCAATGTCTCTATGGGGTAAAGAAGGACCTAAAATTATGAAAAAAAACTTTCGTTTATTCGATTTATTAATGATGAAAAACAACGAACGGGTTCTTTTTTTAAACACATATCGAATTGATAATAATGAAAATGTAAGAAGCATGGTGCAGCCTTTTATTAGTATTACTCATTTTGGCACTCAAAAAACTTTCTCATATCCCTATGAGTCGGACAATACTATGCTATTTCCTATGCTTGTGTTGGTTTTATTTACGTTATTCGTTGGGGCCGTAGGAATTCCCTTCTTCAATCAGGTAGGAATTCCCTTCTTCAATCAGGAAGGAGTGGGGTTAGATATATTATCCAAATTATTAACTCCGTCCATAAACCTTTTACATCAAAACCAAACCCATTCTGTCGATTGGTATGAATTTCTTATAAACGCTGTTT